ATAAAGATAATAACGAATAGAAAGGAATTAATGACTTGGACTGGGTATTAACGGTCAATCTCCGGTAGAAGGTTCCGTCGGAACAATTATTTATTTCAGGTACCTCTTAAATAAAAAAAAAAGAGAGAAAATGTGGGGAGAAATGACAAGAAGATATTGGAACATGAATTTTGAAGAGATGATGAAAGCAGGAGTTCATTTTGGCCATGGTACTAGGAAATGGAATCCTAGAATGGCACCTTACATCTCTTCAAAGCGTAAAGGTATTCATATTACAAATCTTACTCGAACTGCTCGTTTTTTGTCAGAAGCCTGTGATTTAGTTTTTGATGCAGCAAGTATAGGAAAACACTTCTTAATAGTTGGTACCAAAAATAAAGCAGCCAATTCAGTAGCATCAGCTGCAATAAGGGCTCGGTGTCATTATGTTAATAAAAAATGGCTCGGTGGTATGTTAACGAATTGGTCCACTACAGAAATGAGACTTCATAGGTTCAGGAACTTGAGATCGGAACAAAATACGGGGAAACTCAACTGTCTCCCGAAAAGAGATGTAGCAATGTTGAAGAGGCAATTATCTCACTTGCAAACCTATCTGGGCGGGATCAAATATATGACGGGGTTACCCGATATTGTAATCATCGTTGATCAGCAAGAAGAATATACGGCTCTTCGAGAATGTCTCACTTTGGGGATTCCAACAATTTGTTTAATCGATACAAATTGTGACCCGGATCTCGCAAATATTCCGATTCCAGCGAACGATGACGCTATAGCTTCAATCCGATTGATTCTTAACAAATTAGTATCCGCAATTTGTGAGGGCGGTTCTAGCTATATAAGAAATTGTTGATTAATAATAGGATAAGTCAATGACTTTGGAAACTCCATAAATTGATTGAATCGGTTACTATCCCTGAGTCTCAAAAAAGAGATCAAAATCACTGGGGATATTATGTGATCGCTTGGGATCCGAAATATACGATTGATTCAAAGTAGACGAGTTGAGAAAGAGATACGAGATGGCTGAATCAAAATAATTCCTTTTTAAGTTCTATTTATGTCAGAGGGCAATATGAATGTTTTACCCTGTTCCATCAACTCACTAAAGGTGTTATACGATATATCCGATGTGGAAGTAGGCCAACATTTTTATTGGCAAATAGGGGGTTTCCAAGTCCATGCCCAAGTACTTATCACTTCTTGGGTTGTAATTGCTATCTTATTAGGTTCAGCCACTATAGCTGTTCGGAATCCACAAACCATTCCAACCGACGGTCAGAATTTCTTCGAATATGTCCTCGAATTCATTCGAGACTTGAGCAAAACTCAGATTGGAGAAGAATATGGTCCTTGGGTTCCCTTTATTGGAACTATGTTCCTATTTATTTTTGTTTCTAACTGGTCAGGTGCCCTTTTACCCCGGAAAATCATACAGTTACCGCATGGAGAGTTAGCTGCACCCACGAATGATATAAATACTACTGTTGCTTTAGCTTTACCTACGTCAGTGGCATATTTCTATGCGGGTCTTACCAAAAAAGGATTGGGTTATTTCGGTAAATACATTCAACCAACTCCAATACTTTTACCAATTAACATCCTAGAAGATTTCACAAAACCCTTATCACTTAGTTTTCGACTTTTCGGGAATATATTAGCGGATGAATTAGTAGTTGTTGTTCTTGTTTCTTTAGTACCTTCGGTGGTTCCTATACCTGTCATGTTCCTTGGATTATTCACAAGCGGGATTCAGGCTCTTATTTTTGCAACTTTAGCCGCAGCTTATATAGGTGAATCCATGGAGGGTCATCATTGACTAGCTTCCGAAATGGTCTTAAAAAAAAGCTTATCCCAACTCATACCGGTATATACGATCTAGAATAGGAGCAAAAAAAAAATGTATGATATTAGAGAATTAAAAAAAAGTAAGGGGGGTCGAGCTGGGTATATGTAGGGGCTCTAAGCCAATCCCTGTATATGTTTCGAAGAATGATTCTAGAATCCAGTTCAATAGAAGATACGGATGGTTTACGTTATTAAAGAAACAATGTATATGTGATATTAGATATTCACTAGTTATATATGGGCTATCCATATATATTATTTCCCATCCCACTGAATTTAGACGGATTCCAATGCAAGCCCTTCCGTTTTATCTGTGACTGTGGATTGAATGAATAAACAAATGAAGTCAAGCATGCATATAGAAGAGAAAGAGCGAAGAATTGAAAGAATGGAATGGTTCGGAACAAAGAAATGGAAGAATTGGAACCATATAGATTTACAAAGACTCCACGGATAGGAACTAAAAACGAGATATCGAAGTAGCTCTGATGATTCAGTAATATTATTATTTCAATTCAGAGTTCTTAGTTCTTTTTTTGTTTTTCGGATAGATCTTAAGTGATGGAATAATGAAGTAATAATTCATCGGTTGATTGTATCATTAACCATTTCTTTTTTTTGGTGCGAGGAACTTAATATGAATCCATTGATT